AAGTCCCAACCACGAGGCTTTGCCGCGAGAGTTTCGACATTAGTTATTTGCTCTGAATCAGGCCCCTAAACCAAGGCAAATAGCCCATAATACATATGAATCCGACAGATCGGACCGAACTGCCAATGAAATCCATTTAGCCAGTTAAGCTAAGAAGAAAGAAATAGATCAGAAATCGAGTTTGAAGGCCCGAGAGTACGGGAACGGGTCCGGTAGGGAAGGTGCGAGATGATGAATGAAAGGGTCTGCCTCAACAGATGAATCCGTGACTGCTGCGACTGAGGAAGGAATCGATGAAGTCATTGCCAGCCGTCTTGTATCCTGGCAGAAGATCCCCCAAAAAGCAAGCAGCATTTCTTTCCTCGGTAAGGCCCGGGGGATGCCTCCTACCTTCCTTCTCGCAGTCAGCTATGTAACTCAGAAAGGTTCAAGCTACTCTTTACAGCTTCTTGTGGTTGACGCTAAAAGCTCCTTGTGACAACTCTTCTTGTTCGCTCCTACGCGTATGCCGAGTTCCATCTTTGGAAAAATTAAACTCGTTGCCAGAGATAAAACATCACAAAATTAACCGACCCCGCCCATGGTCAGTAGTCAAGATCTATTATTAAAATAGTTGTCGAGGGAAGGAAGTCGAAAATCAACAGCTCAGAAAGCTTTCCCTTGACAAACCCGCACTTTGACAGCAAAAACCGCCCGCTACTCACAGAGAACAGAGATAAGAAGGATACGAGGGCTCGCTCGCGCTTAGATTTTTTAACATGTATGCGGGCCCCTTTCACTTGACTATTTAGGTTACTTAGGCCCACTACGAACGAAAGACCAATGACACACCGGGACTTTCTTAATAGAGAAAGAACCGAACCGGGCGGGGAAAGGCGATAACGACCCAGGAAATGGTGAAGTACGTGAATCGACTCCCTCTTCGAGTAATTTAACATAAAAGAAATAAGAAGGGACTGACTTCTTTCTTGACAAGGATCCTGAAAAAATAGCACATGCTCCAAGGACTTCACGGAATTAGGAGGCACACTGGTAGGTATACCAAGAGAAATGCGGGTAAGCGACGAGGGAAATAACCCCTCCATAAAAGCATGCATTTCCAGACAAGAATATTTTTTGTGGAGGAATTGTCCACATGATGAACCAAACGGAGCGGGCAGAGTGAAGTTACCATTTTAGGAGCAGATGTCCCGGCTGGTAAGGGAAATGAATGAAAGAAGCTTCTCCAATAGGAGGCATGTGTTGAGCATTTGTTTCATTCCTTTGGCAGCTGAAGTTCCAGTTCCATTTCTAGTTCAGGTTATGGTTCGAGTGGAGAAGCAGAGAGGGCATACCTTCCCTAAGTTGGTTAGATCGCCCGAACGAAGCTGTCTTGTCTCGCAATGGCAGAAGAAAGATATATCATTGCCAATCGGGAGGAAAGGAAGAGTCATTTACCTCTTTCTCCCTATCGATGTTTGACCCGATTTTGCTCCCCGGGCCTTAGCAGCCCACCCCATAAACCGCTTCCCTCGACTGCCTTAAGAGAAGAGAAGAGAAGAGAAGAGGAGGGGATTTCGAAGAATGGAATTAAAATTCCTAAAGGTAGTTTACTTGCTTACTTGTTAGAGTCAGGAATCTTTGTAAATTTTTTCCGCAGGGAAATGGCTCCAAAGGACCTGTGCCTCTATCCTGACGAGGTTATCGTCACCGATGGTAGTCGCGAGTTCGCGGAGTACACAACCTTAAGGTAAGGTCGTGGGTCCGACAATGGCTTAACTGCGTCAAGTGGTACTACATGGTTGCAGTATCTCCAGGCGTAACCATCCAGGATCTCTTAGACGCACCATTCGTGAACCGGAAATGGCAGGTTGAATCGACTCTCAGTTGGTCCGGTTCGGCCTTGTCTGGAAGGTTTTTTATTTTGTTGCCCTAAGGCGTTTGGCCTGTTAAGCCAATGTCCTAGTCGCTGCAGCGATTACGGATACCTCTCAGGTCAGGCATCTCTACTCTGTGAGTCCCGCAGCTTTCTTTATGTTTTGTGAGTTGACTCCTTATGCTAGAGCCAACCTGGCCTACCGGTCTTGTAAACCGATAGTTCCTTTAGGTTTGACACCTGAGGGTGCCCTCCTTTGGGGTCCATACATAAAGGACCTCATCAGGGTGTTGATAAAACTAGCTAAACCGGTTTCAGTGAGGTCAATCAAATGGAGAGGTACGAAGAGGACTTTTCGGTCCTCTCCTTACTGTCGAGTTACTACGTTCCTTGCCTTTTGAACTTAATTCATGGTACCGAAAGGTAACAGAAGGAAGTAAAAGACCCTCATTATTAGGTGTACTGTGGTACCCAAGAGTTAGGTATTGTTTCGACGAAAACAACGAGTTGTTTAGTCGAATGGATATGGCCTCATTTGAAAAGGAGGTCATTCCCAACGATCCTACTCCTGTCAGAGTCCTTACCTCGGACGACTGGGTCAGTCGGTTGAAGGAGCGGGGAAGAGACGAATATTTGCCATAGGAAACTGGCTGAATCAGAGGTTATTAAACTCTGTTCATAGATGGCTGATGGATGTTATCCGTCAGATTACTATGGGTGGCATGCATGGATGTCTTTTCTGCCTTAGCCATTCTCCCTACGTAGCAACTTTAAGTAGATGATAGATGGGATGAGATGCTAGCCGCCTTAGCGCAGAAGATCCATCATGGAGCCTTAGGTTAGGCTACTACTAAAGATAGGATGGATTGTCAGGAATGGTAGATGGAGCAAGGAAAAGCATCCAACCAATCCTGTTAGGCTGTTTTGGAAAGCCAGCGGCAAGGAAGGAAAGGAAGCGAAGTAAGCATCCAATCCTGATCTTTTCACTTTCGAGATCGAAGAATCATAGCTATCAGTGCATTAGCAAAGCAGACCCAGAAAGGGAAGGGAGAGTTCTTCTTTTGCAAGAATGGGCATTACCGCAGCTTTTACTCTGTTGCAGGTATGAAGTGCCATGAAAAATGGAAATGGCTATCAGTTCTGACTCTCCTGACCCGAGGTAAGTAGTTCGGCTAAGCCGGAAGAAAGAAATGTGAGAGTTTAGCCTATTAATTCACTTGACTTTAGGGAAGCCGGTTAAATGCTTTGCTTTGTGAGGGAAAAGCGGGCACAGCTCACGCACGGCACAAGAGGCAAGGAACTTTCAACAGGCATGGACGGCCGGCCTCCTTTTGAGGGTGAATGTCGGAAATCGTCTTCCCTTTGATGGACATTAAAAAGGATCCGCTAGGCTGTCTTACATGTCCCCAAAAGCTAAAGGGCTCCTTTCCTTCTTGATATCGCTGATGCGCCTTTAAGAGTTCTCGTTCTACTTCCTGTTAGCTGGTAGAGTATGAACTACGACCGATGGGATTGGTACAACCACGAATCTTTTGTTTGCTTTGTTTACAGCTGGCCTTACTTAAATAGGAGTTTCTGCTTCTAGCTAGCTTGCTTTGGGCAGAAAGACCTCGGGAAAGAAAAGATAAGGCAATTTCATTTAGTTCTCATCCGCCCTTGCCTGCGAGCCTAGGAGCAGCTTCACCTTGCGTCTGCTAACCGCTGCTAAAAAGCTAGTGACCGGTAATCCGATGCTACCACCAGACTAGCCGGTATACTATAGAATTAAGTTCACTGAACCCGCTGCCAAAGAAAAGTAAGCCTAAACCTCTCAACCCCCCGAGTCCGGGGCAAAGTTTACGTTCCCTAGGTTCCCCTCTTTCCCCCTGACTTCATGTTTTTCTGTCTTCTTTTGTGGATTCCAACTGAATTGTCATCTTTCCCGCCTTCCGCGCGGTTTCTTGGCTCAAGATATTCTGATTCCCCTAGTAGTCTGACTGCTCTTTCTCTCAAGCGAAGTGCTTCTCGGGACAAAGGGCAGAAGGGAAGGTAGCTCGTGATTCTCGTCTCGGTCTTCTCGAAAGGTAGTTGAGTTCCTTCGGGTGAGAAATAATAGGAATTGATCTAGCTATAGATATAGATAGAGTGTCAGATGAAAGGTTTCGCCCCTGACTCCTTTACTTATTGATGTCGCTGATCCGCCGTTATCGTATCAGGAAATGTGGGGCCGCTCTTTCTGACATAGGAACTTACTAAAAATCGAAAGTCCGCCTAAGGGAGAGAGAAGACTATAAACAATAAATCTAGGAGGTTTGAAGATGCTCGAGCAAAGCGAAGAGGTTTTACCTAGCATTAGAAACTGAATCCATTGTTGCTTGTTGCTTGTTATCCCTTGCTTTTAGTTAGGTATAACTCCTCTGTTATCTCCTTGTTCTAACCCTGTTGCTTCCTTTGCTTCGCCTGGAACTACCTTGCTAACACCTTCTTACTTACAGTCTTGCTGAGCTTAGGAAGTGAAGTTGTAGGGATGAAAAGCCTATATTTAACTTACAAACAAAGGCTGAAAGCTGGTGTTTGCCAGTCACAAGAGAGCATTAGTGCTTCCCGTTAGTCTTACGAGGAGGAGAAGCACGTAATGGGAACGAGGAGCTTCAGGTTGGTACATTGCACGCATTAAAACCTTAACTCTTATAACCTGTCTTTCCTTGTTATCCCTTGCTTTTAGCTCGGTATAACCCCTCTTCCTCTTGCATTTGCTTGTAATTCCTTGTTTCCCTCGTTCTTGTTTCTATCGTAGGTTCGGTAGTAGGTTCCAGCTTGCACATGCAGGATCCCCCCTTCGTCTTTCTTTTCTCCCGGCTATAGCGCGAGAGAAACGCGAACAGCTGATTCTCAAGCAGGGGATTCGTCGAAAACAACCTATCTGTCTACTTGCTTTCAGTTCTGTTCCCGTCTCGATCTTAGCTTAAAGCTCTCAACCTATTCTTGCGCCAAGTTCACTGCCTTAATTTAGGAGTGAAATAACCCGCTATGAGTAGAAGGGACTTTGCCGGGTATTCCTTCTTCTTGATAGCGCAGGGGCACAGCGGTAAATACCGAGGAAAGAAGATAATAAAATTTTATCCCACGCCACGGTAGATAGTGTTCAGTGGAGGAAGGAAGCCAGGCATAGGCGTATCCGCCTTGGAAGTTTTAATGCCCAAAGATGGTCCTTCGACAAGCCCTTTGCTAAAGCTTCTATGGATTGCACCTTTAGAAAGGAAATCAGCATTTAGGACAATTTTACCAACCAAGGAAAAATGGCACATTTCGATGTCTCGTAGGAAAGGAAATCCGATCTATGAAAAAATTCCCTAAAGAAAAGTGTCGATTTGACTTTTTAGGAGTAAGTAAAAAAGGTCCCTCGAATGGAATAATAGCTTTTCCGGAGGAAGTTACTTATTATATTATAATAGTTGATAGTTGATGTAAGAGAAGAAGTTCTTGGTTTGGTTGAATTCAATCAAAAAAAGTACCATTTTCAATTGAATCCTGAATCCCTTATTCTATAAATTTACTAAGAGAAGAAATCACGTAAGTGATAGAAAGAATCGTTCAGTAGGCTAATCTTGAAAGGTTTCCATTTTCGATTGAGAAAGCGGCAGGCCCAAAGAGCTCTCCAATAAGTGCACCGAAAGGGGGCCGGAGAGACGGTCAACCTGAGATCGGCTAAGATCGAAAAGCACTTGGTTTACAGCCAAGCAACGACAAAGAAAAAAGAGTCCCATGTCTTTCTTGATTGGTAAACCCAACCAGCGATTTACAACAAACAAGTCTTTCCTCTTGTTGGGGGGAGCAGTTAAAAAATGAACCAAAGCAAATGAAATTAGAATGGCTATTCCTCACGATTGCTCCTTGTGATGCAGCGGAACCATGGCAATTAGGATTTCAAGACGCAGCAACACCTATGATGCAAGGAATAATAGACTTACATCACGATATCTTTTTCTTCCTCATTCTTATTTTGGTTTTCGTATCACGGATCTTGGTTCGCGCTTTATGGCATTTCCACTATAAAAAAAATCCAATCCCGCAAAGGATTGTTCATGGAACTACTATCGAGATTCTTCGGACCATATTTCCTAGTATCATCCCGATGTTCATTGCTATACCATCATTTGCTCTGTTATACTCAATGGACGAGGTAGTAGTAGATCCAGCCATGACTATCAAAGCTATTGGACATCAATGGTATCGGACTTATGAGTATTCAGACTATAACAGTTCCGATGAACAGTCACTCACTTTTGACAGTTATACGATTCCAGAAGATGATCTAGAATTGGGTCAATCACGTTTATTAGAAGTGGACAATAGAGTGGTTGTACCAGCCAAAACTCATCTACGTATTATTGTAACACCTGCTGATGTACCTCATAGTTGGGCTGTACCTTCCTTAGGTGTCAAATGTGATGCTGTACCTGGTCGTTTAAATCAGATCTCTATTTCGGTACAACGAGAAGGGGTTTACTATGGTCAGTGCAGTGAGATTTGTGGAACTAATCATGCCTTTACGCCTATCGTCGTAGAAGCTGTTCCTAGTAAAGATTATGGTTCTCGGGTATCCAATCAATTAATCCCACAAACAGGGGAAGCTTAAGCGGAAATGAAAGAGTAGGGTGAGGGATAAGGGGGGAAGCCACTAAATGGAAGGCTTCGCTCGCTCTAACGCTCGTTTAGTAGACAGCGAGTGGAGTGCATAAGCCCCTTTAGAGAGAGATAGGGGCGAGTACTACACGAGCTCGTAAGTCAAGTACGGAACGAGCGAAGGAGAGCGACCTCATCTTGCTTCTGGCGAAGCTTCTAGAAGGCCCACCACTTCATAGGAGCGCTAGCGAAGCCGTATAAAGGCAAACAGCTCGTATAGCTCGCAATAGCGAGCCTACTTATCGCTTTTTTTTGTTGACTTTACCGCGCAAGGAAAGTCAAGAATATCATCAGTAAGAGTGGTTGCTATTGACTTCTCGAGTATGCAAGGCCTTTTTTTCGTCTTTTTCGGCCTGTTGGTACTTGTCGAATTGAAACTAGAGAATCAGAAGATTCGCCAACATTACCTATTTTTTAAGTGGATTCGGGGCCGGTGTAAGTACGTGATTTCAAATAGCATGTTAAAAGCATATGATCCTCCTTTGACTGTTTAAGTACCATCTCCGCCTTTGCTATCTATGCTTCCTGGTCGCTAGACTCATTCTTCTTCTTCTACTTTACTTCCAGCTACTCTGCTCTGAGCTTAAGAAAGGTTCAAAAGGTTGCCGGTATGTTATTTTTGTAGTTTTGAATTCCAGAACTGGTCAATTCCCCTTCCCCTTTCGGGAACTATCTTCTCTAGGGATTCCTATTCTATTTCTATTGACGTCTACAAAACAAAAAGTTTTGGTAACTAACTTACAGATTGTATCTTAAATAAAAGAAACATCCTTTCCTTCCTTTAAGCGGAATGGGGGGCAGACGACGAAGCAACATCGATAACAATGAAATCTGAGTCTGTGGTGGCAGACCCTTTCCTGGCCCCTACAATCAAGCAACCTCACCAATGTGAATGAAAGAAAGGGCACCACATACATCTCGACTAGTTCGTGCCTGCGGAGCGAACAAAAACCTCTTTTTAATTATTATTCCGACTCCGAAGTCCGGATATTTGGTTGCTTTGTACTCGACCCATGTGATGTGGTTCGGCTTGTTGCGCCACCTCACTTAACCAAACATATCCGAGAATAATAAGTTATACCAGATCTACAGCACTTGCTGCTTCATGCCCGGTTGCATCTGACTCTGCTGGTTCACCTTCTAAACAGGTCTCCGCACCTGAGACACATCCTTCTCCTGTTGCTTATTCTTTTTCCTATATTGTGGTGGCTTATTCAGCGAGCTGGAGCTCCTACTGTTCCCGCGCCAGCTTCCACTCTAGCTCCCTTCGGCCTCGAAGATCATCAGGTTCCATCCAACTCACTCTAGTTTCTATGTTAATTGGTTTTGTACTTCTGCATGTTGGGAATAAAAATCGAATAAGATTTTCTACTTGACTTTTTAAGTGATCAACTAGGTTTTTAATCCCTCGCTTACACTATATTGGGCTAGGTTAAGTTGGAGGTCGTACATTTCACCAGACTGTGGGACAGACACGTCCCAAAATCCGTTCTCCCCCCTTCTGGTTATAATAGACCCAGAACCCCTGCATACCTTTTTTCTACCATAAGGCCTCCCTGGCTTCTTATTTAGGTTCTATCTTTTGTAGATTCTGGTCTGGAAAGTACCCTTGCCCTGCCTGATGCTGTAGCAGCTTATACGGATGCGTTGTATCCTTACTTGTAGCCGGCTCTGTTACTCCTGGGATTTTATCAAAATAGATATAGTGGAGGACAGGTTTTAGTACGAGGAGTTCCATACAATAAAAGGATTTCTCTATAATAAGAGTGATCCATGGCCTTGAGCCTAGAGTCATAGAAGAATTCCTTGATGCTTCCCATAGGGATAGGAAAGAGTCAAGTGGCCGGTTAAGCAGCTAGTCCTAATCTAGGCACATACGCCGGTTAGAGCAGTGCCTTTTCAAAGCTTAGCTTCTGAGATTCTCTTACTAATAGAAAACAATCTTTCTTTCGGGAAAGTCTTCTGCGCTCTATTAGGCTGTGGGGCCCAGATCTTCTTGAATAAACTACAGTTTGCCCCTTGGAATGAAGCCTCTTAGGCTGTCTACCTTTGATTCAAGAGTCTCACCTTGGCGATCTACTGAGAAGGTCGTATCCATGGTCTCGACTCGCTCATACCCGGCCCACCTCTCTGAGGGGGACTTCCTTGCTATGCCACCATCCTATTAGCTTAGCTGGTAGTTAATCTATTTACTAGTCTGATGCACACTTGGAAGGCTCTCCTTTATCTTACCAGTCGTGCAGCACAATACACGCGTTTAGGTCATAATTCTTATCTCAGGCTGATAATTGGGTGGGCTTATAATGCCTTTGTTTTATGGACCTCGGGACCTTTAATTTCCAACTTCGGCCTATCATCTTATGTTTTTAGTTTAAAAAAAATAAAAGGTTCGCGCCCTAGAGTGCATCCACGTCTTAGCCTTAACGGATGAGGCCTGCTATGACAAGGGATAGATAGGCACTACCTCTAACAAGGTAGTCCTATGGCGATATAATGCCTTCTGGATACGACTCAAGAATAAACCATTATCTATCTTCCTAGTCCCTTTGTCTGAGCACAGGTGACTCTCTTAGTGTTAGTACTTGTTCAGTTAAGATGTACATAGTCTTTAGGGTACGGTCATTACGCAGCAATATATCTTCCCCACTGGGCGCGTATGGTAAGATGAGATACATCCTCCGGGCCTAAGTCGATCCTTACTTTCTTCGATCTGGATTCAGAGGCTTCATCTAAGTAGAGTGAAAGATGATCCTGCCCTCCTCTTACTCTTTGTTACAGCTATTTCCTCGTCTGGGAAGCAATCCTTTTGCTTTTTATTTTAATTATATTTAATTTAACCAAGTTAAATGTTAGCAATATATATTAGTATACATTTTTATGTTTCGATGCAAAGTCGTTTTTTTGGTTGGTTAATTGGTCACTTCCTGAAACGGCTTGGATTGGCATTCTATTAGCTCTAGTTATCCTTTCGGTAAACTACACTCTAGTACTATACTTTGTGCGTATTACACTCGTTCGGTAGCTATTCACACCCCTAAACAAACTCTAACTCAGGGAAGAAGAACAAGTCTTAAAAAACTACATATGCGATAACCCGCTTAACTTCTACCTTCTCCAACTCTGCTTGTTCCCTAGTGGTCGCTACAGCCGAGGATAGCTAGAACTAATGAACTAAGTTAACTCATCAGAATAACCGCCCCTCCTAGCCCGATAGCGCTTTAGGAAAGTCTTATGAAAGATAGAGTCCACTTCTAGGTCTTTGATCTCACCCAATCCTGTATGCTACGCTAGTTTGAAGAGTCTTCTTCCCTTTCTTTAACTTTAAGAACTCATAACTAATAAATTACTAATAATATAAACAACTGTTCCAACTCACGAACTCAAGAAAGAAGTGAGAGCATCCTTATGTTTCCAGTCCCCCTACTCATATCGGAATGGAAGACTATGGGTCACGAAGAAAAAGAGTGTCTTTATTTTTATCGTGTTATAGCCCAATTCAAATAAGAAATTAATATGAGTCTAATAGAATCTATTTCAAGCAGCTAAAAAGGAAAGACTTTTTTTTTTATTACCTCAGCCAATGGTTTAGCTGGGGAGCTTCTCTGCTGACGTACCTCCTTCCTCCTGTTCGACGATTAACTCTTCCAGGCCTTGCTTGCCTCGTGCGAGAAAAGAGGGAAAGTGCTAACATGCTAACACCGGTAATGGGTGTTGCCGCATCTGAGACCGGAAAAGCTGCTATTTGTCCAATTCTGCCTTCTCTCTTTCCTGTATACTTATTGTACTATTGATCATGTCCGCTCTCTTCCTTTGATCTCTTTTCTATGCTAGGATACCATCTATATTATGTATGAAATTGATAGTTAGAGGAAAAGATAACTCCTAAATGCAGCCGGGATCTTATATACGATACCACCACACCAATGATAGAAGGAGCAGATACGAGTACTCAAGCAGCTAAAGCAGTGTGGTTCCAGGTGCATTTCCAGTTTTGATAGTTGTTGTCCGAGCTCTTGTCCTTCCTCTATGATTCAAGACAAAGACTATAGGCTAGAGTGGCTTTCCTATTGCAATTAGTAACTGATCTGCTCTCGTCTTTTCTCTTGAAGAGCCCTCCCTTCTCGTATTAGCCACCGACCCCGAAAGGCCCAAAGAAGGGGAGCAAGTTTTGGTCAATCTCTCGGGCAAGGAAGAGATGCGCCGGGTCTTTCTCTTTTAATGGCGGGATGCTAACTCGATTCGCCCTTGCCTCTACGGGATCAACTACTACTTATATAAAGAAAAAGCACCAAAGGTAAGCTGTTCCCAGTCGAAAGAGAAAAGCTATTCTTCTTAGCAGTTAAACAAGTGAATGGAATGATTTTCCCCCCGGGGGTGACTGAACTACCCGGATCCTCATCTCTTGAACTCGTTCTGGCAGCTAGTTTAATGGCACCGGCATCTCATCTAGTCTAGATCGATTCCCTAAGAGCTTCTTCTCTAGCAGGCGATTTGGCCCATTTTTTCTTTCCTGGTAATAAAGGCAAGGCCTTTCCCTATCACGCTTTATTGACTAGCTTTCTTCGGCATTCATTCGTCTCAAAAGAAAGAGCTAGCGAACCTTACCAATTCAATTCCAATTATCTAAGACAGAGCAGGATAGCTGCCATCAAGCAGCCCCTTTAGAGCGAGGGCCTTCCGAGACCCATGCTATCAAGAAGAAGAGCCTTGAGCTAAATCATTGACCTTGCGCCTGCTTTGATTAGGACATTGCCGCATCTCATCTGGGGATCTAACTCTTTCCGGCTTAGCCGAACTTATCACCTGGAGTGACTGAAGGATATTATGATTCAAGCTCTGAACCAAAGCTAATTCTTTTCTCTTCTCTATTATTGTACCCTCATCGGCATCTCCTTACGCAGATTCAACAGCAGCTGGGTCGTGAGAGCTGAAAGACGTTCAAGCTCAAAGCTACAGGTTCTGTCATACTCGATTCTATTTCTTTCTACTCTAGAGTTACTGGCTTTCCTTTCGAGCAGACTAAGAAGAAGCCCACGTAGCGGTAGCAGCTACGACTTCTTCCTTCTGGGCTTACTTGCCAAGTACAATAGCAACGGATTCTGTACCAGCAAACTATATTTAACCGGGTGTTCCCTCTCCGTTCTAGCTTTCTAAATAAGTCAGATCGGTGCCCTTTATCCGGGAAGACTCCTAAATCAGTTAACTGGGTATGAGAAGGCCTCCCCTCTAGTCTATAGTAGCCCTTCTTCCTTTCGTTTGTGCATCTTTCTCTTTATCCCTTTCTGTTTGTTGGTCAACAACCACAAGTCAATAGAATGAATTCTGAACTATAAAGGAGAAGTGAACCGTTCAGGCAAGCGAAGCGGTTTGCTTTCTCTAGAAAGACTCTGCAGGGGAATTCGCCCTTTCTTTAGTGGATTGGCTCACTACTGACTTACTATCTAGTTACTAGAAAGATTAAGGTACCGTACTGGTTGGTTTGCCCAGGACTGAGACCGACAGACTGCTTTCAACCGCTTTTCTAGGGGTGGAATGAACCTTTACTGCACTGCTAGCGTTTTAGAGCTTGAAATAACTAGCACTCATACGGATTGGACTTAAACCAACCGTGCTACTAGGCTTAAAAGAAAAGCTTTCACTCTCCCGCCCTATTACACCTAGGCTCATATGCTCTTCAAAAGGAAAATAGGTTGACTTTCTTTCATTTTGGTTATGGAAAGTTAAAGTAGTCAAGTTGACTCTAATCGCGTACGCCGAGCTTCGATGGATTGTTGTGTTAAGTCTCTTTTGTGAGATAACAGAGACAAGGAACCACAGCCCCTTCGGGTAGGGCATAGGTGGCTACGGCGGAAAAACCCTGGATCTACAAGACTTACTTCACGCTCTCTAGAAGCTCACTGCAGAGGAAGGTAAAGTGATTATTCCTATAAAATCAAAGAAAAGAAAATAAAGATATTGTTCACCGAAAGATAGGCAATTT